ATGAATTTTCAAAATATAAATAAATGGTTAACAAGATGGCTTTTTTCAACAAATCATAAGGATATTGGAACTTTATATTTAATTTTTAGTGCTTTTGCAGGTGTTGTTGGGACAACATTATCTCTTTTAATTCGAATGGAATTAGCACAACCAGGTAATCAAATTTTTATGGGAAATCATCAATTATATAATGTTGTTGTTACCGCACATGCTTTTATTATGGTGTTTTTTTTAGTTATGCCTGCTTTAATTGGAGGTTTCGGTAATTGGTTTGTTCCTTTAATGATTGGTGCCCCTGATATGGCTTTTCCTCGTATGAATAATATAAGCTTTTGGTTATTACCTCCAGCATTATTATTATTAGTTTCATCGGCTATTGTTGAATCAGGTGCTGGTACAGGTTGGACTGTTTATCCACCATTATCTAGTGTACAAGCACATTCAGGACCTTCAGTAGATTTAGCTATTTTTAGTTTACATTTATCAGGTATTTCTTCTTTATTAGGTGCTATTAATTTTATTTCAACTATTTATAATATGAGAGCTCCTGGTTTAAGTTTTCATAGATTACCTTTATTTGTATGGTCTATTTTAATTACTGCATTTCTTTTATTATTAACTTTACCTGTATTAGCTGGAGCAATTACTATGTTATTAACTGATAGAAATTTAAATACTTCATTTTATGATCCATCTGGTGGAGGTGATCCAGTATTATATCAACATTTATTTTGGTTTTTCGGTCATCCTGAAGTTTATGTTTTAATTTTACCAGCATTTGGTATTATTAGTCAAGTTTCGGCAGCTTTTGCTAAAAAAAATGTTTTTGGTTATTTAGGAATGGTTTATGCAATGTTATCAATAGGTTTATTAGGTTCAATTGTATGGGCACACCATATGTTTACTGTTGGTTTAGATGTAGATACAAGAGCTTATTTTTCTGCAGCTACTATGATTATTGCTGTACCAACAGGTATTAAAATATTTAGTTGGTTAGCAACTTTATGGGGTGGTTCTTTAAAATTTGAAACACCTTTATTATTTGTTTTAGGTTTTATTTTATTATTTGTTATGGGTGGAGTAACTGGTGTAGTAATGTCTAATTCAGGTTTAGATATTGCGTTACATGATACTTATTATATTGTGGGACATTTCCATTATGTGTTATCTATGGGTGCTGTTTTTGGTATATTTACTGGATTTTATTTTTGGATTGGAAAAATTTCTGGTCGTAGATATCCTGAGATTTTAGGTCAAATACATTTTTGGTTATTCTTTATAGGTGTAAATGTTACTTTTTTTCCAATGCATTTTTTAGGTTTAGCTGGTATGCCTAGAAGAATTCCTGATTTTCCTGATGCTATGAGTGGTTGGAATGCCGTAAGTAGTTTTGGTTCTTATATTTCATTTTTTTCCGCTTTATTTTTTTTTTATATTGTGTATATAACTTTATTATATGGGGAAAAAATTAAAAATTAAAGAATTATTAAATTTTCTTCCCTTATAACTTTATTATATGTGGAAAAAATTAAAGAATTATTAAAGTTTCTTCCTTTATAATAAGAGAAGAAACTAAAATTTAATCTTATTTTTGATTAAATTATAATTAATTAATTATTTATTAATAAATAATTAATTAATTATTAAAAACTTTTATAAATTATGAACAAATATTATTATCAAAATAAAAAAAATTACAAGTCAAAACAACAAATGACTTTACTTCAAAAAAAAAAAATCAATTTTAAAAAATTAAATAATTATATTTTATTTATTCATTTTGTAATAGGTTTTTTTATTATCATCCATGCGCAGGAGTCTATAACTGAGTGTGCAAGTAGTACTAATAATAGTAACACTGAAAATATTGTAACTCAAATAGAAGAAATTTATAATCATTATCTGGTGGTTTTTGATTTAAATTTTTATGCCGCATTTTATTATACCATTATGGAAATATTTTCTCCAGCCAATTTCCCTCATTTATTAAATCCAAAAATAGCAAATGATCTGTCAATAACAAGTAAAATGATAATAATTTTAAAAGAATTAAAATTATTTCAATCATGTTATATTCAAATAGAGGAGCTATATGTTGCAAATGTTTTACAAAGGATAGAGGAAAACAATTTAGATCAAACCTATATTTTAGTAATCAATGGCTTATTAAATGAAAAATACGGTTTAATATTAAAAAATATTGCATATTGTAATTATACTTTTTCTTACCCAATTGCTTCTTTTATTATTAAAATTTTACCTCAATTTAGTGGTCTTTTTGAAATACAACATAAAATTACTACTTATTTAGAACCGTCTTATAATTTATTTAGAAGTGAAAGTATGTTTACTTGGTGCGATATAACGGAAACACTAAAAAGTATAGAAAATTTGACAAGAATAATTCAAAGTGGTAATTCACAAGAATCAATTCCTTTAAATATATTCGAACCTGTTACAACACTATCAGAAAATAATTTTAGAAATATAAATTTTTTAAATAATAATAATTGGAATCATAGAAGAGGGTTTTTAGACTTATATACTAATATAAATAATGCTATAGAAAGTGGTAGGTTCAATGAATTTATTCATGGTTATGTTATTCAGTATGAATCTCAATTTCTAGAAGAGTTATTAATAGGTGATGTGGATAAAACTCTTAGAAAAATAAATCGAATGCGATCTATATCAAATTTAATGGATTTAAGAGATTATCTTACTCCGCGATCTGAGAATTTTACAAATTTAAATGATACAACTTTATTAATAGATCGTATTAATACTAGAATTCAAATTTTAACTGATAGACAAAATGAATTAGCACAAATTCAACATAATTATAATTTAAGACCTCGTCGATAGTTTTAAATTATAATTATTAAAATATTAAAAAAATATATTATTTAAGATATTTTAAATAATAAAAAATTAATAATATATTTATGTTATTACAAGCTTCTAAATTTTTAGGTGCAGGATTAGCTACTTTAGGATTAATTGGTGCTGGTATTGGTATCGGTAACGTTTTTGGTTCTTTAATTATAGGTATTTCAAGAAATCCATCTTTACAACAAGAATTAATGAGAACTGCTATTTTAGGTTTTGCTTTAACTGAAGCAATTGCATTATTCTGTTTAATGATGGCTTTTTTAATTTTATTTGCTTTTTAATTAAAATTAAATCCTATAAAATATAATAAATATAAATTTTTATTATATTTTATATAACTGTTATATAATTATTTATAATAAATATATAAATAAATTTAAAAATAAATATATTTATTTTTAAAATATAATATATAAATTTAATATTTATAATTATTTTTTATTTATGAAAATATTAAAAAAATTTAGTCAATATTTATTAAAAATTTTACCTATAATAAATTATACTTTATATAAAAATGAATTATGTATAAATATTTCTTCAAATAAATTAATTCCAATTATTTTTTTTTTAAAAAATCATACAAATAGTCAGTTTAAAATTTTATCTGAAATTTGTGCTGTAGATTATATTAATAAAGAAAAACGTTTTGAAATTATTTATAATTTATTAAGTATTCGTTTTAATAGTCGTTTAAAAATTAAAATAATAATTAATGAATTACAACCTATCAATTCTATTATTAAAATATATCGAGCAGCTAATTGGTGCGAAAGAGAAGTTTGGGATATGTTTGGAATTTTTTTTTTAAATCATTCAGATTTAAGAAGAATTTTAACTGATTATGGTTTTGAAGGACATCCTTTACGTAAAGATTTTCCTTTAAGCGGTTTTTTAGAAGTTTTTTATAATGAATTAAAAAAAAGAGTTGTTTATGAACCAATTAATTTATCACAACAATATAGATTATTTGAATTTAATAGTCCTTGGGATAAAAAATAAATACATAATATTTTATTAATTATTTTTGTTTTTAGGTTAATTTTCATTTCATATTATGAGATGGAATAAAAAATCATTATTTGCAGTTCTTAATAATCATTTAATAGATTACCCTACTCCTATTAATTTAAATTATTTTTTTGGATTCGGTTCGTTAGCCGGTATTATGTTAGTAGTACAAATTTTAACTGGTATTTTTTTAGCAATGCATTATACACCACATATCGATTTAGCATTTAATAGTGTTGAACATATTATGAGAGATGTTAATAATGGTTGGTTAATTCGATATATACATGCCAATGGTGCCTCGTTTTTTTTTATTGTAGTATATGTACATATTTTTAGAGGTTTATATTATGGTTCTTATATTACTCCAAGAGAAGCTTTATGGTGTTCAGGTGTAATTATTTTTATTTTAATGATGGCAACTGCATTTATGGGTTACGTTTTACCTTGGGGACAAATGAGTTTTTGGGGTGCAACTGTTATTACTAATTTATTTTCAGCAATTCCTTTAATAGGTAAAGATATTGTTGATTGGTTATGGGGTGGATTTGCTGTTGATAATCCAACATTAAACCGTTTTTTTAGTTTACATTTTACTTTTCCTTTTGTAATTGTTGGTGCTGTATTAATTCATTTAATTTTATTACATGAAGTTGGTTCTAATAATCCATTAGGTATTACCTTAAAAACTGAAAATATATCTTTTTATCCTTATTTTTATACAAAAGATTTATTTGGTTTAATGGTATTATTTTTAGTATTTTTTATTTTTATTTTTTATTATCCTAATACTTTAGGTCATCCAGATAATTATATTGAAGCTAATCCAATGAAAACACCTTTACATATTGTTCCAGAATGGTATTTTTTACCTTTTTATGCAATTTTAAGATCAATTCCTAATAAAATTGGTGGAGTTATCGCTATGTTTGGTTCTTTAATAATTTTATTAACTATACCTTTTACAAATTCTTCAGAAATTAGAAGTACAGCTTTTAGGCCTATTTTTAAAGTTTGTTATTGGTTATTAGTTATAGCTTTTTTATTATTAGGTTGGGTGGGTCAATGTCCAGTTGAATATCCTTATACTGAAATTGGTGTTATAAGTATGATTTATTATTTTTTTTTTTTTCTAATAATTATACCATTTTTAGGAAAAATTGAAGCATATTTAGTACGTTATAATACAAATAAATAATTAAATTTTTTAATAAGTAATTTAATAGATTACTTATTAAAAATAAATAGTAATATAATATATTTATTGTATATAAATAAAAAGTTATTAAAATATATTAACAAAAAAAAAGATAAAATATAAAAAATAATATCTATATAATATAATATTAATAAATCCTTTTTTTGGATTTATTAAAATAATAACAATAAATTTTATTTATATTTTTTGCAAATTCTACCATTCTAAAGCATCACTACACCAAATATAAACAAAACCTATAACTAATTCAACTAAAAATTCAATCATAGTCCAAAAGCCCCATGAAAAATTTGAACTTAAAGTTAAAACCCAAGGAAAAACAAATACAGCTTCTAAATCAAAAATAATAAAAAGAATAGCCACTAAATAAAATTTTACATCAAAAACTTTTCGAGCATCATCATAAGGATTAAATCCACATTCATAAGCTGTTAACTTTTCTAAATCATCTTTTTGTTTAATTAATCCAAAAGATAAAATGAAAATTAAAATGGATAAAAATAAACTTAATAGTAAAAATATAAAAATATTTGAATAATTTAATAACATATTTATAAAATTTTTTAAGATATAATATAATTAAACGGAAAAAACGGGACTCGAACCCGCGACCTATAGCGTGACAAGCTACCACTCTAACCAACTGAGCTACTTTTCCAAAAATATTATATTTTATTTTAATATTTATTAATATTAATGTAAATTTAATGCATCATTAATATACATACATGTTAAAATAGTAAAAACATATGCTTGAATTAAAGCTACAGCAATTTCTAAACCTACTAATAAAACAATAATTATTAAAGGAATAAAATGAGCTATAAAAATAAAACTATTTACATTTAACATAGTCCAAGCAAATCCTGCAATTACTTTTAATAAAGTATGTCCTGCCATCATATTTGCAAATAATCGTACGGGTAAACTGATAACACGAAAAATATATGAAACTAATTCAATAGGCACTAAAATTGGAACTAATGCTATACTTGCCCCACTAGGTAATAATAAATTTAAAAAATTTAATTTATGTTTTTTTATACCTATAATATTAAAACCTAAATAAATAGTTAAGGCTAAAGTAAAAGTAATAATTAAATGACTTGTTACAGTAAAACTATATGGAACCATTCCAATTAAATTACATAATAAAATAAAAAAAAAAACAACAAAAATTAATGAAACAAAATATTTACCAGCTTTTCCTATACTTGAATAAGTTAATTCAATAGTTACATTAAAAATCATTTCAAAAATCTGTTGAAAACGTGTTGGAATAAATTTAGTTTTTATACATATAAAAATATATAAATAACTTAAACCTATTACTAAAATTAAAGAAGCATTAGTAAATACAAAAGGTATTTGAAAAATAGGTAAAATTTCAAATTGTTCTAACGGACTAAACATAAAATTTGTTAATTTAATTTATTTTTAATTACCTCCCCACCAATAAACAGCTACAAATAAAAATAACCAAACAACATCAACAAAATGCCAATACCATGCTGCAGCTTCAAAACCGAAATGGTGTTGTTTTGTAAAATGGTGATTAATTAATCTAATAGTACTTACTATAATAAGGATAGTACCTACAATAACATGTATACCATGAAAACCTGTTAATAAAAAAAAAGTAGTACCATAAATACTATCTGAAATTGAAAAAGTACTTTCAAGATATTCATATGCTTGAATTAAAGTAAAAAAAAAAGCTAATAAAATAGTAATAATTAAACTTAAAATTGCATTTTTTCTATTACCAAAAACTATTGAATGATGTGCCCATGTAATAGTTGCCCCTGATGATAATAAAATTATAGTATTTAATAAAGGAATACCCCAAGCATTAACAGTTTCAATACCTAATGGTGGCCATAATGATCCAATTTCAGGAGTAGGTGCTAAAGCAGAATGGAAAAAAGCCCAAAAAAAACTAATAAAGAACAATAATTCGCTAAAAATAAATAAAAGCATACCATTTCTTAAACCTAATTGTACCTGTTTAGTATGTTGACCTTCGTATACAGCTTCTCTAACAATATCACGAAACCATGTATACATAGTTAAAATAACCATTAAAAAACCAGTTAGAGTTAAAAGATTACTACCAATATATCCATGAAAATACATAGCACCACCAAAAGTTAAAAAGAAAAGACCAAATGAAATTATAAAAGGCCATGGACTTGGATCTACTAAATGATAAGGGTGATTTTGTGTATTTTGTGTATTTTGTGTAATTTCTTTTAAAAATTTTAAATCATTTTGAAATTTATTGATATTAGAATCATTTATTGTTGTTTTTTCAATTTGTAAATTGTTTTTATTAATATAATAGTAATTTTTCATAATCGTATAAGAACTTGTAATAATTAATTATTTATTGATAAATAATTTTTATAATTTAATCAAAAATAAGATTAAATTTTAATTTTTTAATATTTTTATAATATTGTTTTTTTGTATTAATTGTTTTACTTTTATTTTTAGAAGTTTGAATAATTTCATTTGTTATATTTTTTAAATTTGCATTTAAAAGTAACCATGATACAGATTTTTTAATTTGTTTATCTTCATTTAAAAGCATTAAAAAATATCGATCTTTTTTTTTTTTTTTATTTCTTTTTTTATTAGGAATACTAATAGCTTTTAATTTTGGTAATAAATTATCAATTGATTTTAATAAAATAAAATTAGGTTTTTGCTTTGTAATTTTTTTTAAATTAATTAAAATATTTTTAAATATATTTTCTGAACAGGTTTTTTTTCCTCTTTTTAATAACATATTTATAAATAATTTTTTTATTTTATACTCTTCGTATTTTAGTTCCATATTTTGATCTTGAAGTTTTTCGTGAATAAATTCCTAATAAATCATATTTACCTCGAATTACATGATATTTTACTCCAGGTAAATCTTTTACACGACCACCTCTAATTAATACAATTGAATGTTCTTGTAAAGTATGACCTATACCAGGAATATATGTAATTATTGTATATCTACTTGATAAATGAACTTTTGCTACTTTACGCATAGCTGAATTCGGTTTTTTAGGAGTTGTATTATAAACTTTTAAACAAATACCTTTACGTTGTGGACACTGTTTTAAAGCTGGACTTTTATTTCTTTTTTTTTTTTCTAAACGTTTTTGTTTTTTTAAAAATAATTGATTAATTGTTGACATATTATTTTTTTTTAATTGAATAATAACGGACTCGAACCGCTAACATTTTCGGTGTAAACGAAATACTCTACCAATTGAGTTAATTATTCTTATGGGCCTAAGTAGATTCGAACTACTGACTTTACACTTATCAGGCGTATACTCTAACCAACTGAGTTATAGGCCCTTTGAAGTAAAAGGATTCGAACCTTTGATTTTCCGTACCAAAAACGGAGGCCTTACCACTTGGCTATACTTCAAAATATAAATATATGCTTAGAAAGACTCGAACTTTCATTTTATAGATCCGCAATCTAACGCTTTATCCAATTAAGCTATAAGCATAACTTTAATTTTTTTTTAGAATTTTGATATTAATTAATGTATTTTCTGATAAATTTTTTTTAATTATTATTAAAAAATTTAATAATTGAAAAATATTTTTAAATTTGATATCAATTTTTGGTGTATAATTTTTAATTATAAAATGTTCCCGTGATTTTTTATTTACATGAGGTGATCTTAATAAAGTAAAAATTTTCTTTTTTTTTTTTGTTTGAAATATTCCATGTACTTGAATATTTTGTAATCTATTAATGTTTTTTAATTTTAATAAATTTTGTTTAAGTTGTTTTAGTTTTTGAAATGATTTAAAAGTTATTCTTAAAAGATACATATTTTTAATAATAAAAATTGTCTGGAGGTGGATTTGAACCACCGACACAAAGATTTTCAGTCTTTTACTCTAACCAACTGAGCTATCCAAACTAAATATTATATTAATAAATATAAATAAATTTTGTTTAAATTTACTAATATAATATTAGGGAAAATAAATAAAAATAAAATAAATTGAGTATTAATTAATAATACTATACTTTGCATTTTATTTATTTTTGAAATATACATTTTTCTTAATATTTTTTCAAAATAAATAATTTTAATTATTTTTAAATAATAAAAAGAACTTAAAACACTTATAATAATACCAAAAAAAACTAAACTAAAATAATTATTTTTAATAGCAGAAAAAAATATAAATAATTTTGAAAAAAATCCTGCTAATGGTGGTATACCTGCTAATGAAAAAATATTTAATATAATTATAACAGCAATTAATTTATTAATTGTATATATATTTGATAAATCAGTTAAATATTTAATTGGTTTATGATTTATATTTAAAGATATATAAGAAGTCCATAAATTAATACTTGTTATAATATAAATAATAATATATAATAAAATAAATGGAATATTATTTAACATATTTGAAGTAAATCCAATTAAAATAAAACCTACATGACTAATAGAACTATAAGCTAATAATCTTTTAATTTTTTTTTGTTGTAATGCTGATAATGCTCCTATTAACATAGATAAAAATGAAATAATATAAAAAAAAATTTCAAAAAAATATGAAATATTGAAAAAAATTTCAAAGAATAAACGAATTAAAATTCCAATAAAAGCAATTTTAGGTACAATAGCAAAAAAACTAGAAATATTATTAGGAGCACCTTCATATACATCTGGTAACCAAAAATGAAAAGGTGAAGCACCTATTTTAAATAAAATACCAATTAAAATAAAAATTAATCCATAAGATAAACTTATTAAAATATTAATATTTTCTAAAAAATTTATATTTGATAAAATTAAAAAAATATTATTAAAATTTAAAGAACCAGTAATAGCATAAATTATTGAAGAACCAAATAAAATAAAACCTGAAGCAATTGATCCTAAAATAAAATATTTTAATCCAGCTTCAATTGATAATATGGATTTTTTTTGAGTTGAAGTTAAAATATAAAAACTTAAACTTTGTAATTCTATTGCTAAGTATAAAGTAATTAAATGATTTGAAGAAACTAATAACATTAAACCTAATAATGATATTAACATTAATATATTAATTTCATATGAATTTATTTTTTGTTGTATTAAATATTTTTGTTGTATTAAAAAACAAACAATTGTTGATAATATTAAAATTATTTTAATAAATTGTGTAAAATTATTAATTATTAATACACCGTTTAATATATTATTTGAAATATTTGTTATATTTAATGTTAATATTAAAAGAATTAATAATAAATATATTATTATAGTAGTAATATTTTTAATAATCAAAATTTTTTGCATATTTTGATTTTTTTTATAAAAAACTCCAAATAATAATAAAATTAATAAAATAGTTGTTAAAAAAAATTCGGGAATAATAATTTCAAAATTATTATTAAAAATTTCCTGAAAAATCATAATGTAATAAAAGAAATAAATATTTTAAAATATTTACTTACTATATATGCTATATATTTATAAAGAAATTAATTTATAAATATTTTATTTTAATTAAAATTAAATTAAAAAAAAAATGTCATTAAAAAAAATTAAAAATTTTTCTATAAATTTTGGTCCACAACATCCAGCGGCTCACGGTGTTTTACGTTTAATTTTAGAATTAAATGGAGAAGTTGTTCAAAAAGCTGATTCTCATATAGGTTTATTACATAGAGGGACTGAAAAATTAATAGAATATAAAAATTATTTACAAGCTTTACCTTATTTTGATAGATTAGATTATGTTTCAATGATGTGTCAAGAACATGCTTATGTTTTAGCTATTGAAAAATTATTAAATTGTGATATTCCTTTAAGAGCACAATATATTAGAGTTTTATTTTCTGAAATAACACGTATTTTAAATCATTTATTAGCTGTATGTTGTCATGCTTTAGATGTGGGGGCTATGACACCTTATTTTTGGGGATTTGAAGAACGTGAAAAATTAATGGAATTTTATGAAAGAGTTTCTGGTGCACGTATGCATGCGGCTTATTTCAGACCTGGAGGTGTTAATCAAGACTTACCTAAAGGCTTATTAAATGATATATATATTTTTTGTGAGCAATTTAATACTCGATTAGATGAGATTGAAGAAATGTTAACTAATAATCGAATTTGGAAACAAAGATTAGTTGATATAGGTATTGTTTCTGCTAAAGATGCTTTAAATTTAGGTTTTAGTGGTGTAATGTTACGTGGATCAGGTATTTCATGGGATTTACGTAAAACTCAACCTTATGAAATTTACGATCAATTAGAGTTTGATATACCAGTTGGTACAAATGGTGATTGTTATGATCGTTATTTAATTAGAATTGAAGAAATGAGACAATCTATTCGAATTATTTTACAGGTACTTAATAAAATCCCAAATGGTCCTATAAAATTAGATGATAAAAAAATTACTAATCCAAATAGAATTCAAATTAAAAATTCTATGGAATCTTTAATTCATCATTTTAAATATTATTCTGAAAATATTAGTGTAAATAGTGGAGAAACTTATACTGTTATTGAAGCGCCTAAAGGAGAGTATGGAGTTTATTTAGTATCTGATGGAACAAATAAACCATATAGATGTAAAATTAAATCACCAGGATTTTTGCATTTACAAGCATTAGATTTTATTGCGAAAAATCATATGATTGCTGATGTAGTTACAATTATTGGTACTTTAGATGTTGTATTTGGTGAAATTGATCGTTAATTAAAAAAAAATATGTTTAAACAAAAAATAAAATTTTTTAAAAAATATAAATTAAATCAATTACAAAAAATTAAACAAACTTATAAATACATATATATATTTCGTTATAATGATTTAAATATTAACGAAATAATATCTTTAAAAAAAAATATTCAAAAATTAGATTATAAATCTTTAATTTTAAATCAAAATTTAACTATTCATATTTTTTCAAAATTAAAAGGACAAGGTTCTATTTTAATAATTTATGGAAATAATGATTTAAATTTAATTAAAAATTTAACTAATTTTAAAAAACTTGAATTAATTTATTTAAGTATTCAAAATAATATTTATTCTAATTTAAAACTAAAACAAATATTATTTCAAAATAATTTACCTTTAAATAATTTAGTTATTCAACCTTTTTTAAATTTTATATATTATTTAAGAAAAATTTAAAAAGGCGATTATAACTTAAAGGTAGAGTGTTAGATTGTGGGTCTAAGTGTTATGGGTTCAAGTCCCATTTTTCGCCCATTTTATTTATTTAATTAAATTTTTATGTTTAATAAGTTTATATTAATTTTTTTACTTATTTTGCCATTGATTGCAGTTATTATATTATCTTTTGTAAAAAATGAAAAATTTATAAAAAATTTTAGTATTTTTATATCTTTTTTTATTTTTTTAATGTCATTACCTTTATGGATTTTATTTGATAAATCTACTTCTAATTTTCAATATTTATTTAAAATAGAATGGATTAGTCAATTTAATATCAATTTTTATTTAGGTCTTGATGGTATTTCATTATTTTTTATAATTTTAACAACATTCTTAATCCCAATATGTATGTTAATAAGCTATGAAATTATTAATAAAAATATAAAAGAATTTTTTATTTTATATTTTATTCTAGAATTTTGTTTAATTATTTCATTTAGTGTATTAGATATACTTATTTTTTATATTTTCTTTGAAAGTGTATTAATTCCAATGTTTTTAATTATTGGTATTTGGGGTTCAAGAGAACGTAAAATTAAAGCTTCTTATTTATTTTTTATGTATACTTTAGCTGGTTCATTATTTATGTTTATTGCTATTATTCATTTATTTTTAACCGTAGGTACTACAGATTATCAAATATTATATTATAGTAATTTTAATTTTTCATATGAAAAATTATATTTCTTAGCTTTTTTTTTATCATTTGCTGTTAAAGTTCCAATGTTACCGTTTCATGTTTGGTTACCGGAAGCTCATGTTGAAGCACCTACAGCAGGTTCTGTATTATTAGCTGGTATTTTATTAAAATTAGGATCATATGGTATGATAAGATTTTTAGTTCCTTTATTTCCTAAAGCTACTTTATATTTCACACCTTATATTTTAGTATTATGTTTAATATCAGTTATTTATGCTTCATTAACAGCTATACGACAGACAGATTTAAAACGGATTATTGCTTATGCTTCTGTTGCTCATATGAATTTTATTATTTTAGGTATTTTTTCTTTAACTATTCAAGGTTTAGAAGGTAGTATTATTCAAATGATTAGTCATGGTTTAGTATCTAGTGGATTATTTTTTTCAATTGGATGTTTATATGATCGATATCATACACGTTTTATTAATTATTACGGTGGTTTAGCACATACAATGCCCTTATTTTGTATTGTATTATTTATTTATGTATTAGCAAATATGTCAATTCCAGGTTCAAGTAGTTTTGTTGGTGAAATTCTTATTTTAACAGGTATTTTTGAAGATAATACTACAACTGCTATTTTTGCTACAATTGGGATGTTTTTAGGTGGTATTTATTCTTTATTATTTTATAATCGAATTTGTTATGGTAATATTCAAAATGTTTATTTAAAAATTTATTATGATTTAACTTATAGAGAATTTTTAATACATTTAATATTAATTGCAAATATTTTCTTATTAGGTTTATATCCTAAAATTTTTGAAAGTTGTATGCATGAAAGTGTATCTAAAATTTTAATACATATCGATTTTTCTTATTTTTATTAAATAAAATATTTTATTTAATAAAAAGCCCTTTTAGTCTAATGGTTAGGACATTGCCTTTTCACGGCAAAGATACGAGTTCAATTCTCGTAAAGGGTATAAAAATATATATTTGATATATTTTTAATAATTATAAAAATTTATAATTATTTTATAATATGATAATTTAATAACCTATATGGCTATTGAATTATCATATATATTGGAATCAAATATTAAAAAATATAAAGATGAAAAAAGTTTACAAGAAACAGGTATTGTTCTTTCAATGAGTGACGGTATTGCTAGATGTTATGGTTTAACTAAAATTCAAGCAGGGGAAATGGTTGAATTTAATAATGGTAATATTAAAGGAATGGCTTTAAATTTAGAACCTGATGTTGTAGGTGTTGTTGTTTTTAGTAATGATAGAGAAATTCAAGAAGGTAATTTTGTAAGAAGAACTGGATCTATCGTTAGTGTTCCTGTAGGACCAGAAGTATTAGGTAGAGTAGTAGATGCTTTAGGACAACCTATTGATGGTAAAGGTCAAATTAATAGTAAATTAGAAAGTAGAGTAGAAGTTAAAGCTCCAGGGATTATGCCTAGAGAAAGTGTAAAAGAACCTGTACAAACAGGTTTAAAAGCTGTAGATAGTTTAATTCCTATTGGTCGTGGACAAAGAGAATTAATTATTGGTGATAGACAAACTGGAAAAACTTCTATTGCTATTGATACTATAATTAATCAAAGAGAACCTCATTTAAACAAAGATACAAATAATCAATTATATTGTATTTATGTAGGTGTAGGTCAAAAAAGATCAACTATTGCTGAATTAACTAAAACTTTAGAAGAAAAAAATGCAATGTTTTTTTCTGTTATTGTAGCAGCTACTGCTTCTGATTCAGCACCTTTGCAATATTTAGCACCTTATACTGGTTGTGCTTTAGGTGAATATTTTAGAGATAATGGTAAACATGCTGTTATTTTTTATGATGATTTATCTAAACAAGCTGTAGCTTATAGACAAATGTCATTATTATTAAGAAGACCTCCAGGTAGAGAAGCTTACCCAGGTGATGTATTTTATTTACACTCGCGTTTATTAGAAAGAGCTGCTAAAATGAATAGAAAAATTGGTGGTGGTTCTTTAACAGCTTTACCTATTATTGAAACTCAAGCAGGTGATGTTTCGGCATATATTCCAACTAATGTTATATCAATTACTGATGGACAAATTTTTTTAGAAACTGAATTATTTAATGAAGGTCAAAGACCTGCAATTAGTGTTGGTTTATCAGTAAGTCGTGTTGGTTCTTCAGCTCAAATTAAAGCTATGAAACAAATAGCAGGTACTATGAAATTAGAATTAGCACAATTTAGAGAAGTACAAGCTTTTGCTCAATTTGGTTCTGATTTAGATGCAACTACTCAGCAACAATTAAATAGAGGGGTTAGATTAACAGAAATGTTAAAACAAGGATTAAATATACCTTTAGCGGTTGAAAATCAAATTGTAATTATTTATTTAGGAGTAAGAGGTTTTTTAGATAAAATTGCTGTAGATAAAATTTCAGTTTTTGAAACTAATTGGTTAAACTTTATTAAAAATAATCATTCAGAAATTTTAGAAGAAATTTTAACTAAAAAAGAAATTTCTAAAGAATTAGATAAAAAATTAAATACTTTAGCTATTAATTTTACTAATAATTTTATTACTAATTAATAATTTTATATATTATTTTTATTAAATAAATAATAAAAATAATATATTATATATAATTTATTATTTATTTATCTTTATATAGAGAACAATTTCTTTTTAATTATCAGACAATCCTCAGTATTAAAAATTAAAATTTATAAATTTAATTATATTTTTGATACATTATTTTATTATATAAATTTTAAATATTAATAGTATAAAATTTTGTTTTGAAAGATTAAATAATAACGGTGGTCTAGATAATTTATGGCTCCTAAATTATTATTTTAATATTCTTCTATTTCTAATTTAGTTAGAGATTTTAATTATCTTGACTATATTAAAATATTCTTATATAATTTTAATTTAAATTTAAGGTATATAAATATTAAAAATCATTTTAAAAGTATTCCAAAAATTTAAGAAATCATTTAATAAAAGGATTAATTCTATATATAAATCCTTTTTTGATAAAAAAAATAAATTTTTTCTAAAACTTAATTAAATTAAAAATATTAAAATTATTTATTATTTAAGTAGAAATATTTTATAATATTTCAAATTTATTTTATTTTAGTATGTTATTATTAACTTTAATTTTTTTACCTTTTTTAGGTTCAGTAGCAGCGGGACTATTCGGGTTTTATGTTGGACGTAAAGGTTCAGTATTTATAACTACATTAACAACTTTTTTAAGTTGTCTTTTTTCATTAATTATTATATACAATTCAATTACTCATGAATATGAATATATTATTTATATTTCAAATTGGATTAGTAGTGGTTTATTTAATTGTAATTGGTGTTTTTTATTTGATAGTTTAACTATGATAATGTTAGTTGTTGTAACTAGTATTTCAACTTTAGTTCATTTATATTCATCACAATATATGGCCCATGATCCGCATTTATCAAGATTTATGTCATATTTATCATTATTTACTTTTTTTATGATTATATTAGTTACTGGTGATAATTTTATGCAAATGTTTGTTGGATGGGAAGGTGTTGGTTTTTGTTCTTATTTATTAATTAATTTTTGGTTTACAAGATTACAAGCAAATAAAGCTGCTATTAAAGCTATGTTAGTTAATAGAATTAGTGATTTAATTTTATTATTAGGAGTATTAACTATTTTTTATAATATAAGAACAATTGAATATTTTAGTACTTTTGCAGCTATTTCTATAGTTAAGGATTTTAAATTTATTTTTTTTAATTATATTTTAAGTATTATTGATGTAGCTTGTATTTTAATTTTTATAGGTGCAATGGGTAAATCTGCTCAAATTTTTTTACATTTATGGTTACCAGATGCTATGGAAGGTCCTACTCCAGTTTCTGCTTTAATTCATGCAGCAACAATGGTAACAGCGGGTGTATATTTAACTGCACGTTGTTCACCTATCTTTGAATATTCAATGTTTTCTTTAAAAATTATTACAATTATAGGTGCTTCTACTGCATTTTTTGCCAGTACTGTTGGTTTAGTACAAAATGATTTTAAAAAAATAGTTGCTTATTCTACTTGTAGTCAATTAGGTTATATGTTTTTTGCATGTGGATTATCAAATTATCCCTTAGCAATTTTTCATTTATCAAATCATGCATATTTTAAAGCTTTATTATTTTTATGTTCTGGTGCAGTAATTCATGCGATGGGTGATGAACAAGATATTAGAAAAATGGGGGGTTTAAGACGTATTTTACCTTTTACTTATATAATGTTTTTAATTGGTTCATTATCTTTAATGGGTTTTCCTTTTTTAACAGGATTTTATTCTAAAGATTTAATATTAGAAGTAGCTTTTGCTAGTTTTAGTGAAACAGGTCATTTTGCTTATTGGTTGGGTACAATAGGTGCATTTTTTACTGCATTTTATTCAACACGTTTATTATTTTTTGCATTTTTAAGTGAAACGAATGCTTATAAAAATATTATTAAAAATGCACATGATGTTCCTTTAGAAATGGGTATTCCTTTAGGTTTATTAGCTTTTGGAAGTATTTTTATTGGTTATATTTCTAAAGATATGTTTGTTGGTTTAGGTTCTAATTTTTGGAATAATTCAATTTATATAAATCCATTAAATAATCAAATGATTGATGCTGAATTTTTACCTACATTTTTTAAATTATTACCAGTTATTTTAAGTTTTTGTGGTTTATTTGGTGCATTTTATTTATATTTTTTTAAATTTAAATTTTTATATAAATTAAAAATTTCAAAATTTGGTCTTTATTTTTATAATTTTTTAAATAGAAAATGGTATTTTGATAAAATTTATTATGAATTTATAAATCAATATATTTTAAAAATTGGTTATAATGTTACATATAAAATGATTGATAAAGGATTAATTGAGATGTGTGGTCCTTATGGTTTAACAACAATTTTTTCTTTTTTAAGTCAACAAATAATTCTATTACAAACAGGTTATATTTATCATTATTCTTTATTAATGTTAATTAGTACTATTTTTTTAATAAATATTATTTTTTTTTCTATTATTTATTATTTTAATGTTATTACTATTTTATTATTTTTATTTATTTTTTTACTAATTAAATAAAAATAATAAAATATATATCTTTTAAGATAAAATTATATATTATGGATTTTGAAACAATTTTTTTTTATACTTTTTCAACTATAGCTTTAACTTCAGCTATATTTGTAATATATTCTACAAATACAATATATTCTGCATTTTTTTTAATATTAGTTTTTACAAATTCAACTGGATTATTATTAATTTCTGAAATTGAATTTTTATCAATAATGTTAATAATTATTTATGTAGGAGCTATTACTGTGTTATTTTTATTTGTTATTATGATGTTAGATGTTAATGTTTTAATTGATAAAAATAAAATAAATAATAATTTTGGGTATTTACCTATTATTTTTTTAATTAGTTTTATTTTTTTTTTAGAAACATTTGTTATGTTTAGTAAAGTTTTTACATCATATTATCATTTAATAAATAATTCTTTTTTTAATCAAGAAGTAAATACTTTATTTTTTTTTAGAGATAGTATGAAAGGTACTTTTGAAATATTTGTTGATGTAAAACCTTTTTTAAAAAATTTTATTAATCAATTAGATACTATTACAAATATTGAAACAATAGGTCAAATTTTATATAGTTATTATGCTTTTTTTTTTTTAGCAGCTGGTATTATATTATTAATAGCCTTAATAGGTGCAGTAACTTTAACGAAAAAAGAAAAAAAAAAAAAATTTAAACAAAAAATTTATAAACAACTTTCAAGAAATTCATTAAAAGCTATTTTTAATGTATATTCACATAAATTTGTTTAAATATAATTTATAAATAAAACTAAAACAATCTTAACTTAATTGGTAGAGTATTAGCCTTCTAAGCTTTAAAATCTTGGTTCGAATCCAAGAGATTGTAAATAGTTTTATTAAAAAAAAAAAATAAATAAAAAATTATGGATTTTATTTTTAATTTTTTTAAAAATTTAATTCTTTCATTTTTTTTTGATATAGAAATTATGGAAGAATTAGAAATTAAAGATGAAGAAGAAAATATTTCTCAAAAAAAAGAAGATAAATTTTTTTACTTTAAAATTTTAATAATAAGTGTAATAACTTTTATTGGTTTTATTTTTGTTATAAATTATATAACAAATTATACTAATTTAGGTGAATTACAAGATTTATTAAATGAATTAGCTGAAGTAACAGATTGGAATTTATATAGAGATATTTTTTTAAATGTTCAAAAAAATATAAACAGTACAACAATAATGGAAAAAAAAAATACTTTATATATCTTAAAAGAAATTCATTCTTTTTTTTTATCTGAAGGTATACAAATAACAAATCTAAATCGATTTGATAAAATCATGAAAAAAATTATTAGTTTATTAAGTACAAATGACTAATTATCAAAATAAAAAAAAAAAAAATATTTTTAAAGAAATAAATAATGAATGTTTTAATAAAAAATGGGGCAGAAGGTTATTTATTTTTACTTTATATGTTTAAATAAAAAATTAATAAATTAAATTATTAATAAATTAAATTATTAATAAATTAAATTATTAATAATTTAATTTAAAAAATTTATTTTCTTTTATAATGATAATAAATTAATTTTATAAATTGAAATATCTCCATATAATTTAAAGAAAACAATCATAATAGCTAATCCAATAGCAGATTCTGCGGCTGCTACGGTTAAAATTAATAATGAAAAAACCTGTCCTATTATATCATCAATTAAAATAGCAAAATAAATAAAATTTAAATTGATTGATAATAATAATAATTCAATAGACATTAAAATAATTATAATATTTTGTCTATTTAAAATTATACCAAATAATCCTAGACAAAATAAAAAAAAAGTAAAAATAAAATGATTTAAAATACTCATAATTTAAATTAACCAATTAAAACTTATTAATATACTTGCAGTATATAAAAACCAACTTAAAGTAAAAGGTAAAAATACTTTCCAACCTAAACGCATTAATTGATCATAACGATATCTAGGTAAAACCGCTCTAGCTACTACAAATAAAACAACAAAAAAACATATTTTAATACTAAACCAAAAAGATCCTGGTAAGAAATTAATAAATTTAATACTAAAAGGAAAAGGTGCTAACCAACCACCTAAAAATAAAATTGTAGTTAAACTACTCATTAATAACATATTTGCATATTCACCTAAAAAAAATAAAGCAAAACCCATTGCTGAATATTCAACATTATAACCAGAAACTAATTCAGCTTCAGCTTCAGGTAAATCAAATGGATGTCTATTTGTTTCAGCTAAACAAGATATAAAAAAAATTAAAAAAATAGGAAAAAGAGGAAAACAATACCAAACAGTTTTTTGTGCTAAAACAATAGAAATTAAATTTAAAGATTTAGCACAAACAATTACTGAAAGAATTGAAAATCCAATAGTTAATTCGTAAGAAATCATCTGTGCAGTTGATCTTAATGCACCTAAAAATGAATATTTTGAGTTACTTGACCAACCCCCAATAATAATACCATAAACACCTAATGATGAAATTGCTAATAAATATAAAATACCTATATTTAATTCAGTAAAAAACATACCAAATCCTAAAGGTATTATAGTCCAACTTAATAAACTTAAAAAAAAAGCTAAAATTGGGGCAAATATAAATAAAATTACATCAGCATTACTTGGTAAAATTGTTTCTTTTACAAATAATTTAAGACCATCTGCTAATGGTTGTAATAATCCAAAAGTACCTACAACATTAGGTCCTCTTCTTCTTTGAATAGAAGCTAATACTTTACGTTCAACTAAAGTAAAATAAGCCACAGCAATTAATAAAGGTAATACTAAAATTAAAAATTTTAAAATTGTGTATATCATAATGATTTTGATTGATTTTTAATAATTTTTTTAGAATTAATTAATATTTTTGAATATTGTTCTAAGATATTTGTATAATAATTATTTTTTATTAATGAATCTAAAAAATTAATATTAATTTTTAAATGTTTTTTATTAAAATTAAAATTATCTATAATTTTTAATTTTTTTTTTAATAAATAAGGTAAAATCTCTGTAATTTTTAAAAATTGATCTGATTTTGATTGATTTTTATTTATTAAAAATTTATAAATATTTCTATAAATTATAGAATCTTTTCGTTGTTCAGTATTAAAATTTAAAATTTGTTCATTTTTTTGAATAAAACCTTCTAAATTAATATACATTCCATTTTTTTCTAAAAAAGTTAATCCAGGTAAAATTAAATTTGAATTTTGTGCATCTTTAGTAAAATGATGTCCTTGATAAATAATAAAACTATTTTTAGAAATTTTTAATTTATCTTGTAAATTTGTATTAAATAAATAATATAAATTTGAATTGTTTAAAAAATTTTTAGATTTTAAAAAATTAATTTCAAAAAAATTAATTAAAGAAGTTTGTGAATTAAAAAAATTAATATTATTATTTAAAAATGATAAATTTTTTAATTTTGATAAAAAAAAAAATCCATTTTTTTGTTTTATAATATTTTCACCTATAATAATTAAAGGTTTTTTTGCTTTTTTTAAATTTTTACAAAATGAATGTTTTCCTAATATAATATTTATTAATGTTTTAAAAGTTAATCCTAAATGAGTTATTGGATAAGTAAAATTAGTTTTATTTCCAATATAAGCTATTTTAAAATTTCCTTTTTGTAAACGATTAATTAAATGAATATTTAAAATTGAACCTTCTTTACGAATATCACTACCAATAATTAAACAAAGATCAGATTCTTCAATTATTTTTAAAGTATTATTAAATAAAAAATTTGAAGTTAAATCTGAATTAATTTTTAAATTTTGATTATTTAGAAAACGTTCATAATTGATATTTGAAATTCCTAATTTATTTAAATTTTTTTTTAATAAAAAAAGTGATTCTATATCAGTTAAATCTCCAATAATACTTTTAATTTTAGAACTATCAGTAGTTATTAATTTTTCATTAATTATATTTAAAGCGTCTAACCAAGAAATTCGATAAAAATTATTTTCATTATCTTTTAATAATGGATATTTTAATCGTTGATATTTTAAACTATCAAAAAAATATCTGGTTTTATTTGAAATCCATTCTTTATTAATATTAAAATTAGTTTTAGGTAAAATACGGACAATTTCATTATTAAAAATATCAATTTTAATATTTGAACCTATACTATCTAAAATATCAACACCTTCTTTTTTTTTTAATTCCCAAGAACGTGCTTTAAAAGTATAAGGTTTTGAAGTTAAAGCCCCTACTGGACATAAATCAATTAAATTACCAGAAAATTCTGAATTAAAAATTTTTGGATAATAAAAATTAATTTCTGTTTTATTACCACGACCTGTAGTCCCTAAATTATCAATTCCACAAATTTCATTTGCAAAACGTACACAACGTGTACAATGAATACATCTAGTCATTATAGTTTTAATAAAAGGACCACAATATTTATCCTCTACACCACGTTTTTTAAAAAAAAAACGACTACGATCTGAACCGAAAATCATAGTTTGATCTTGTAAATCACATTCAGAAGCTTGATCACATATAGGACAATCTAAGGGATGGTTTATTAAAAGAAATTCTAACACACTTTCACGTGCTTTTTGTACTAAAGGTGTATCAGTAAATATTCGCATATTTGGCATTAATGGCATAGCACATGAAGCTATAGGTTTAGGTGAATTTTCAATCTCAACTAAACACATTCTACAATTTCCAGCAATTTGTAAATTTTCTTGAAAACAGAATTTAGGAATTTCTATTTTAAAATTATTACATGCTTGTAAAACTGTTAAATTTTTATTAACTTTTAATTTTATATTGTTAATATATATCGTAATCATAAATATGATAAAAAACTAAATATAATATGAATTTATTTTCACTAAAAAGATATATTTTTTTAAAATATATTTTTTTATATATAAAATATATTCTTATAGAAATTATCAAAGAAGGGACTCGAACCCTTAATGCTTTTATAAGCTTTACATCCTAAGTGTAACGTGTTTACCAATTTCACCACTTTGATAATAAATAAATACCTACTATTGGACTTGAACCAATAACCCTTAAATGGGAACAGATTTTAAATCTATCGTGTTTACCAATTTCACCAAGTAGGCTAATATATTATTTTAAAAATATATGAAAAAAAATAAAATAATAACTTATTTACAATTACATTTATTTGAATTAAAATATAATTTTATTATACTTTTAATTACTTTTTTTTATCTTTTTCTAATTTCATATTATTTTTCAGATCAATTAATATATTTATTAGTTAATAATTTACTTAATAAAAATATGTTAAAATATTTTATCTTTACAAATATTACTGAAATTTTTATTACTAATTTTTTTATAGCAATTTCTATAGCAATTTTTATATCAACTCAATTAAGTATTTTATTAATTTGGTTTTTTTTATCTAAAGGTCTATATAAATTTGAAAATTTCTATTTTATAAAATTTTATATTTTTTATATTTTTTTTAATTTTTTTATAATAAATTTAATTTTCACAAATATTATTCCATATATCTGGAATTTTTTATTAAATTTAAATTTTTCAAATTTATATCTTTTAACTATTTATTTTGAACCAAAAATCAATAATTATTTTAATTTTATTTTTTCATCATTTATTTATATATTTATTATATTTATTTATTTTTTTTCTTTCTTTTTTTTTATATTAAATAATATTTTTCAACTTAAAATAATTATTAATTTAAGAAAATTTTTTTATCTAAAATTAATATTATTAAGTGCTTTAATTACACCACCAGATATATTAAATTTTTTATTAATTTATTTTTTATTTATATTAATATTTGAAATATTTATATATATTTTAATATATTTTAAAAAATATAATTTAAATTAAATTATTTTTTTTATAAAATTTAATTTATTTTTATTAATATTTATATCTGTAATAATTTTTTTTTCTTTAAAAATTTTAAAATCTAATTGATAATTTTTTAAATATTTAATAGATGTTATTTTTAAAGAAGATCCATTTGTTAAAATAATTTTATTTTTATAGGTAAAAAATTTTTTATTTTTATTCATATATTATAATTTAATTTTTGGCTAGATAACATAATGGTAATGTAAAGGACTGCAAATCCTTTAATGACGGTTCAAATCCGTCTCTAGCTTTTTAAACTTAAAGGATAGAGTGGGATTTGAACCCACGGTATTATTATATACTTCAGTTTTCAAGACTGACACCTTAAACCACTCGATCACCTATCCATATTAAAAAAGTTAAAATTAACGTCTTTTCTGTTTTTTTAATCTACAACCATTAAAAGGTTTTATTGTTTTATCTAAAAGATATCTTACTTTAAAGTTTTTTTTTAAATTTCTTAAAACATTATATCTACCTAAACCTGTTCCATGTAAATAAACTTTTAATTTTTTAATTTTTTTTAATTGAAGATATTTATTAATTTTATAAACAATTAATTGAACATTATATGGTGTATTTTTTTTAAATCGTGTTTTTTTTAATGATTTTGTAGACCATTGTTTTAAAAGATTTCCTTTAGAAGTTGTTAAACTTATAATAGTATTTTTTAAACTAGCAGTAATATGTAAATTAGCTAAAATTAAAGGATTTTTTTTTTTTAAATTTTTTTTTTTGTTATATTTATTTTTAAAATTATATTTAAATTTATTGTTATTCATAGAATAATAATTTTATTTTTTCTTTTTTTTTTTTTGAACCTTAAACGGACGTTTATTACGTGAAATACGTTTTTGAATAAAAATTTTTTTTAATTTTTTAGACGTTTTAGCATTTGTATGTGTACGTTGTCCTCTAACAGGTAATCCTTGACTTTGTCTAATTCCACGATTACTTTTAATTTCAACTAATTCATTTAATCTTTCAGTTTTCGATTTTTTTAAAAGTTGTTCAACTTTTAAATTTTTATTAATATAATTAATAAGTCGGTTTACATGGTTGTTTTTAAGTTTATTAAGGGTGATTTGAGGATTAATTCCTATATTTTTACAAATTTTCTTAGATTGAAATTCATTAATACCATATAGTATAGTTAATGAATATAAAATACTTTTTGAATCTGAAATTGTTTTATTAAAAATATATAACATAATAGATTTTATCTATATACCATATAAAATGATAGAAAAAAAAATAAAACCCATAACACCTTCACAACGTCAAACATTTTTATTAAAAAAAACTAATTTAACTAAAATTTTTAAAATTAAATCTTTAACAAAAGGTTTTCAACGTGCTAATGGTAAAAATAATCAAGGTAAAATAACAGTAAGAAATCGGGGGGGTGGACATAAACGTTTATATAGAATAATTGATTTTAATAGATCTCAAAATATTGAAGGTTATGTTATTAAAATTTTATATGATCCTAACCGTTCTTCAAATATTGCTTATATTAAAAATAATTTAAAATCGTATTTAATTTTAGCTCCTGAAGGTTTAAAAATTAATCAATATATAAAAAGTTCACCAGATGCTGAATTAAAAGTAGGCAATGCTTTACCATTACAATATATTCCTATTGGAAGTTTAATACATAATATTAGTTTATACCCAAAATCCAGAGGTAAATTAATAAGAAGTGCTGGAACCTCTGCACAATTAATTCAAAAAATTAATAATAAATATGCTAGAATTCGTTTAAATTCTGGAGAATTAAAATTAATTTTATTAACTTGTTATGCTACATTAGGTATAGTATCTAATATTAATCATAAAAAAATTAAATTAGGAAAAGCTGGACGTTCACGTTGGTTAAATAGAAGACCTTCTGTTCGTGGAGTAGCAAAAAATCCAGTAGATCATCCACATGGAGGTGGTGAAGGTAAAACAAGTGGTGGAAGACCTTCTGTAACACCTCAAGGTAAAATAACTAAAGGAAAACCTACACGTAAAAAAAAAAAAAAATTAATTATTCAATAAATTATGTCTAGAAGTAAATATAAAGGTCCATTTTTTAAAGTTAATTTATTAAAAAAAAAATGGATGAAAATAACTAATAAAAATTTAACAATATTACCTGAATATAGTAATCATTCTGTAAGTGTTTATAATGGTAAAATATTTATTAATTTAGAAATAAATGATAAAATGATTGGCTTTAAATTTGGTGAATTTATTAATACACGAAAAAAACATATATATAAAAAAAAAAAATAAATTATGGGTCAAAAAATTATACCAATTAGTTTAAGATTAAATAAAAAAAAAAATTGGAATTCAAAATGGATTGTTAATAATAATGAATATTCAAATTTATTACATTTTGATTTAGAAATTAAAAAATATTTTGAAAATATTTTTAATTACAAAAATTTAAAATTAATAGATATAAATATAATAAAAACATCTAATAATATTAATGTATATGTTTATATTCAAAAAAATGCAAAAAAATATTATAAATTATCCTATAATAAAATTATAAATCATTTAAATTTATATTATCCTAATAATAATATTAAATTATTTATTAAAAATGTTCAATTTTTTGAATTTATTAAATTGCGAAAAAATTTAAAAAAAATTTTTGATAAAATAAAAAAAAAAAATAGAATTAATAAAAATGTTAAAAAAATGATTTATAATTTTAGTTATGCATTTTATACTAAAAATATTAATATTATAACTTTTTATATTAAACAAACATTAGAAAGAAAAAAAACACATAAAAAATTTATCAATAATATTGATAATATGCTTCAAGAATTTTTTCGAATGTTTTCTAATTTTATTGGATATCGATTACAATTTAAAGGTCGTTTAAATAAATCAAAACGTAAAAAAAAAATGATTTTTCAAAAAGGAAAAATACCTTTAAATACTTTAGAATATGATATTAAATATCATTTTAATGAATTTAAAACCCCATCAGGAATTTGTAGTATTAAATTATGGGTTTTTTTTAAACCTTTACAAATAGCATTAAATTCTAAATTTTTAAAAAAAAAAAAATTAAAAAAAAAATATGTTATTTCCAAAAAAAACTAAATATAAAAAACAATTTAAAGGTAAACTTGTAGGTAAAACAACAAAAGGTAATAATATTATTTATGGTAAATATGCAATTAAAGTTTTAGAAGAAACTCGTTTAACTTCAAGACAAATAGAAGCCACTCGTAGAATAATTATTCGAAAAATGAAAAGATTAGGATTTCTTTGGATTCGAGTTTTTCCTAATACCCCTGTTACTGCAAAACCTACAGAAAATCGTATGGGTAAGGGAAAAGGTGCTGTTTCTTTTTGGATAGCTAAAGTAAAAAAAGGTCAAATTTTATATGAAATTAGTGGTATTTCATTAGAAAATGCAAAAAAGGTTTTAAAAGCTGGTTCTAATAAATTACCGGTTAAAACGAAATTTATTTATAAATAATAAGGCTTATAGTTTAATTGGTTAGAGCATACCGCTCATAACGGTATAGTTGTAGGTTCAAGTCCTACTAAGCCTAATTAAAAAAATTTTTATTTTAAATGAAAAAATTAAAAAAACAAAAAATTAATAATTTACTAAATTATCAACAATTTTTAAACAATAATTATTTAAAAAATAAAAAATTTAAATTAAAAAATATTTTATTGGAAAATCAAATTTTATATAATAATGTAAATTTAGAATCATATGTAATTGAATTTAATAATTATGAAAATATTTATTTACCATTTACTTTAATAAAAATAGATAAAATTTCAACAATTGATATAAAATATGAAAATATTATATTATTTAATTATGATTTAAATTATAATATATTATATCAATTTAATAAAATAATGTTTAAATATATATTAAAAAAAAAAAATAATTCAATAAAAGGTCGTTTATTAGGAGGCAATTGGAATAACAAAAAAATTTTTATTTCAATTTTAGGTTTTATTTTTTCGATGAAACCTATTAATTTAAATAATGCTTTAAATTATAAAAAGAAATTTTTTTTTAATAAATATAATAAAAAAAGTTTTTATAAAAAAAAAATTAATTCTACACGATTAATTAATTGTTATAAATTAAAATATTTAAATTTTAAAGTTAATAATTTAAATACTTTTAAAAAAACAAAAAAAGAATTTTCAAGACTTTCATATATTCAAACTATTATTCAAGATCAAAAGATACAAAATACCAATTTAAAATAAAATCAAAAGTGTTCTTTCAAGAAAAATATATGTTGAAGAAATAAAATTTTTAAAACAATTTATGCCACAATTCGATCAATTTTCATTTTTTAATCAAGTTTTATGGTTTTTATTTTTTTTTTTTAATTTTTATTTTTTTGTTACTTATTTTTTTTTACCTAAAATTTGTTATAATTTAAAATTTAGAAAAAAAAAAATAATTTTTGATAATAAAAAAAAAAATCAAATTAATTTTGAAAAAAATAATATTATTTTTTTTTTTAATAATTCTTATAAAACGTTTTGTTTTAATTTTGAATTATTTTTTAATAAAAAATTATCAATTTATAAAAAAAATCAAAAAATTAAAATACATGAAATTCCAATTTTTAATAAAGTATTAAAACAAAAAATTAATAATTTTTTAAATCAAAAATTTTTATTATTAAAAAAAATTTTTATAATAGTTAATTAAAATTTTAATTAACTTTAAAATAAGTGTATAGCTCAGTTGGTAGAGCACCGGACTTTTAATCCGATGGTCTTGGGTTCAAGTCCCAATACACTTATTAGGGGATATATTTCAACTGGTAGAAAGTATGTTTTGCAAATATAAGGTTATCGGTTCGAATCCGATTATCTCCATATTTATTCTCTAATTTTATGCAAAAAAAAATTAAAAAAAATATTAAACAACGTTATTTATTTAAAAATTTCGAAAAAAATCGATTAACGTTAAAAATTCTTTCAAAAAATTTAAATATTGAAAAAGACTTAAGATGGAAATTACATCAAAAATGGTTTTTTTTTCATCAAAATTCATCAATTACTAGAATTAAAAATTTATGTGTTTTAACAGGACGTCCTAAAAGTATTTATCGTTTATTTAAAATATCTAGAATTCAATTACGTAAATTAGCATCAAAAGGGTTTTTACCTGGTGTTTCAAAATATAGTTGGTAAATTTTATTATGATTATAACAGATACTCTTTCAAATTTATTTTCAAAAATAAAAAATGGTTACTTAGCAAAAAAATCAAAAATAATACAACAAAAATCAAAACAAAATATAAATATTTTAAATATTTTAGTTAAAGAAGGTTTTATAAAAAGTTATAAAATAAATTCAAAAAATCAATTAGATATTTATTTGAAATATAAAAAAAATAAAGCAATTATTACTGATATAAAACGTTTATCTAAACCAGGAAAACGTTTATATATAACTAATAAGGATTTATATAAAAAAAAAACAGGATTTTATATTCTTTCAACACCTTTAGGTATTTTAACTGATTTACAAGCTAAAAAATTAAATGTAGGTGGTGAATTAATTTGTAAAATTTTTTAAAAAATTATGATTAAAATTTTAAAAAAAAATATTAAATTAAAAAATAAAAATTTTTTAAAAAGTCCTTTAGGAAATATTCAACTTTTTTTTATAGATAAAACTTTTTTTTTCCAAAAAAATATAAAAATTTCTAGTAAAGATAAAACAATTTTTTTTGAAACAACTTTAGGTATATTATCATTAACATTTATTGATAATATATATTTTTTTTTAAAAAAAAAAAAATTATTAATAAATGTTAATGTAAATAAAAATAAGAAAAGTCTTTTAAATTTATACAATAAATTAATTAAAATTAAAATAAAAGGTGTTTTACAAAGTTTTAAAATTAGCTTAATTTTAAAAGGTATAGGTTTTAAAACTTTTCTTGAAAATAATCAATTAATTTTAAAACTAGGATTTAGTCATAATATTATAATACCAATTCCATCAAATATTGAAATTATTAATCAAACAAATATTTTAATTTTTAATAGTATAGATTATATTTTTTTAAATCAATTTGTACATTATGTTAGAAATCATAAAAAACCTGAACCATATAAAGGAAAAGGTTTATTATTAAAACATGAAAAAATTTTACAAAAAGAGGGTAAAAAAAGTAAAAAATAATTAAATATGATACAAAAAAAGAAAAAAAATAATAATAATATATTATTAAATTTATTATTTAAATCAAAAAACATGTATGGAGAATCATTAAGTTATACAAATAAAGAAATATTACCATTTATATATGGAAGTCGACATGATTATACTATAATTAATTTAAAAGATATTTCATTTTTTTTAAAACGTATTTTTAAATTAATAAAATCTATGTTACAGAAAAATGAAAAAATTTTAATAATAGGAAATAATAATGAAATTCAATTTTTATTAAATACCTCTTTTATAAAAAAAAATTCAAATATTATTTTTTTTAATAAAGAATGGGTAAATGGTTTAATTACTAATAAAATTATGAATACAACATTTAATAAAGTAATTAATTATTTACTTAAAGAAAATGAAATAAAATTAATTTTAATAATTAAAAGTTCAATAAAAGATACTTTTTTAAATCAAGAACTTTCTATTTTAAAAATTCCAATGATTTCATTAGTAAATACAAGTCAAACAATTAAAAATATAGATTATCCTATTGTAACAAATTCTAGAAATATTCAATCAATATATACTTTAATGTATTTATTACGTAAAATATTTTAATAAATAATATGAATAAATTAATACCAAGAAATAAAATATGTTTTCAAAATAATAGAAACATACATAAAAATTTAAACTTATTAAAATTAAACTTAAAAAAATGGAATTTATTTAAAAAAAAATTAAGATATAGAAAAGAAATAAAACCGGAAAAACGAAAAAAATTTTTTCAAAAAAGATTATTTGAAAAACAACAATTTCGAAATTTTTATGGATGTATTCATGAATATCAACTAAAAAATATATTTAAAAAATTATCAAAAAGAAATAATAAAATAAATATATTTAAAAAATTTGTTATCTTATTAGAAAGTCGTTTAGATATAAATCTTGTAAGATTAAAATTAGTTAAAACTATTTTTAAAGCAAAACAATTAATTAATCATAAAAAAATTAAAGTTAATAATAAAATTATCAGTAAACCGAATTTTATATTACAAAAAGGTGATATTATTCATATTATTAAATAAATATGCAAAAAAATAATAAAAATTTTCAAAAAAAAAAAAAATATAATAAACAATATTTTAATCAAAAAAATAATAAAAATTCTTATTCTTATAAAAAATATAATAAAAATTCTTATAAAAATAAAAATAATATTTATTATATTTTAGGAGAAAAAAGACCATCAAAACCTTTAACAACAGCATATTTACATAGAAATAAAAAAATTAAAACAGGTATTTTTTTTAAAAAACCTACTTTTAAAACAGTATTATATCCTTTTTATTTAAATTTAAAATTAATTAATGAATATTTAAAAAAAAAATAAAAATTTAAACCATTTAAATGGTTTAAGTATAAATAATAAAAGCATTAAGTGGATGCCTTGGCATTAATTTAATTTTTAGGACGTAAAAAATGCGAAAAGCTGTATTAAATATTATTATATTTTGAAATATAGATTTCCTAAAGAAAACTTTTTTTTTGTGAAAATTTTAAAAGCAGTGAATTGAAATATCTAAGTAACTGTTACAAAAATCAAACGAGATTCCGTTAGTAATGACGAATGAAAATGGAAATTAGGTTTATAAAAATAAAAAAAATTATTTGAAAAATTTTGAAAAATTTACTTAAAAAGGTGAAAGTCCTGTAGAATAATTATTAATTTTATTATAGTAAGAAGAGGTATGTGTAATCTTTTTTGAATATTGGGGAACCACCCTCAAAACCTTTTAAAAATTAATGATCGATAGTGAACAAGTACTGTAAAGGAAAGGTGAAAAAGAACTTTTGAGTTTGAAATAATTCTGAAACTTAATGTTAATAATCAATTGAAACTTTTTTAAAAAGTGACAGTGTACCTTTTGCATAATGGGCCAGCAAGTTTATTTTTATAGCAAGCTTAATTTAATAAAGTAGGCGTAGATAATTCAAGTTTTAAAAAGCTTTTTAGTTATATAAATAAGACCCGAAACTGAGTGATCTAACCATGAACAGATTGAAAAATAGGTAAAACTATTTGGAGGATCGAACTCACATATGTGGCAAAATATGGAGATGATTTGTGGTTAGGAGTGAAAGGCTAATCAAACTCAGAGATAGCTGGTTTTCCGCGAAATCTATTGAAGTAGAGCATTTAAAATCTTTTTTTGGGGTAGAGCACTCATTGAGCTAGGGGGTGTAAAAACTTACTGAATTCTTGGAAACTCCGAATACAAAAAAAAGTAATTTAAATAGACAGACATTAGGCGCTAAGGTCTTTTGTCAAGAGGGAAACAGCCCAGATTGATCGCTAAGGTCTCTAAATAATATTCTAAGTGAAAAAGGAAGTGAAAAAATTATTACAACCAGTAGGTAGGCTTGGAAGCAGCCACCCTTTAAAGAAAGCGTAATAGCTCATTGGTCTAGTTTTTTTGCGCCTAAAATGTATCGAGACTTAAGAAATTTACCGAAGCGGCAAGTTTTATTTAAAATAAAACGGTAGCGGAACATTCTGTATGTTAATAAAGATATATTGTGAAATATATTGAAGATATCAGAAAAGAAAATGCTGGCATTAGTAACAAAAAATAACGAATATGAATCGTTATCACCGTAAATCCAAGGGTTTCTATGTTAAAATGTATTGCATAGAGTGAAACGGCCCCTAAGAAAGATTTGACGAAAGCAGATTTTGATGGGATAATTTTTAAATTAAATTTTTTTTTTAAAGTGACAAAAATTTTTGATTTTTCAGGAAATAGCTTTTTTAATTAAAAACCGTACCCTAAACCGACACAGGTGGATAGGTCGAGTAGACTAAGGTGAATGAGAGAATTATATTGAAGGAACTCGGCAAAATGACTTTGTAACTTCGGGATAAAAAGTACCTAATTATTTTTAATAATTGGGTGTCACAAAATAGGGGGTTGCGACTGTTTAATAAAAACTTAGGACTCTGCTAAATGGTAACATGATGTATAGGGTCTGACACCTGCCCGGTGCTGGAAGATTAAAAGGAGATGTTTACGCATTAAATGGAAGTCCCAGTAAACGGCGGCCGTAACTCTGACGGTCCTAAGGTAGCGAAATTCCTTGTCGGGTAAGTTCCGACCTGCATGAATGGTGTAACGACATCCCCGCTGTCTCCAATATAGACTCAGTGAATTTGAATTATCCGTGAAGATGCGGATTCTCTATAGTTAGACGGAAAGACCCCGTGAACCTTTACTACATCTTTATATTGTTATTTTATCTAATATGTGTAGCATAAGTGGTAATCGTTTAGACTTTTATGCTAGTAAATTGTTTAGATATCATTGAAATACCACTCTTATTATAATAAATAACTAATATTTTTGAAATAGACAGTGTATGGTTGGTAGTTTGACTGGGGCGGTCACCTCCTAAAGAGTAACGGAGGTGTACAAAGGTAAGCTCAAATTGGATAATAGTATCAATTGTAGAGTATAATGGTAAAAGCTTGCTTGACTGTAAGATAGACATATCAAACAGGGACGAAAGTCGGTCATAATGATCCGATAATTCTGTGTGGAAAGATTATCGCTCAACGGATAAAAGGTACTCCGGGGATAACAGGCTGATGACTCCTAAGAGCTCCTATCGACGGAGTCGTTTGGCACCTCGATGTCGACTCATCACATCCTGGAGCTGAAGAAGGTTCCAAGGGTTCGGCTGTTCGCCGATTAAAGTGGTACGTGAGTTGGGTTTAGAACGTCGTGAGACAGTTTGGTTCCTATCTTCTATAGATATTTTGAAAAATGAAAGAATCTAACTCTAGTACGAGAGGACCGAGAAGGGTAAATCTCTGGTGTATCGGTTGTTGAAAAGCATAGCCGAGTAGCTAAATTTATTTTGGATAATTACTGAAAGCATCTAAGTAAGAAACCATTCTTAAAAATTTTTCATATAAAAACTGTAAAAGATGATTACATTGATAGGTTTTAAGTGCACTTATTGTAAAATATTTAGCTTAAAAATACTAAACGTTTTAAAAATTAAAATATATTTATTTCTTTGTAGCTCAACGGTAGAGCAAATGGCTGTTAACCATTAGGTTGTAGGTTCAAATCCTATCAAAGAAGTTTTATATTTTAGGTCGAATAGCCTAGTCAGGTTTAAGGCAGTAGTTTGCTAAACTATCAGTTAATTTATTAACTCGTGGGTTCAAATCCCACTTCGACTTATTTTTTAATAATTAAAAAGATGATGTAGTTTAATGGTAGAGCGTGGGAATCATAATCCTAATGTTGTAGGTTCAAATCCTACCATCATTATTATTTCTTAAATAAAATCCCATTACTAATATTATTTTAAAACGGAAGGTAGCATAGTCTGGCTAATGCATCTGTTTTGGGAACAGAAGATCAAAGGTTCAAATCCTTTTCTTCCGAAAATCGGTAATAAGATGAGATAGAGTAATAGGTAACTTATCAGGCTCATAATCTGAAGATGTAGGTTCAAGTCCTGCTCTCATCATTTCCTTAATATAATTTATGATTCAAATTCAAACTAAATTAAAAGTAAACGATAATAGTGGTATTAAAATAGGACAATGTATAAAAATTTATAAAAAAAAAGTAGGAAAAATTGGTGATGAAATTTTAATTTCTGCAAAAAAATTACGTTTAAATCAAAAAAAAAAAATTAAAATAATTAAAGGAGATTTATTTAAAGCTTTAATTATTCATACAACATATCAAAAAAAAAGTACTATAGGTAATATAATAAAATTTGATAAAAATTGTATAATTATTTTAAATAATCAACAAAAACCTTTAGGAACACGTATATTTGGTCCAATTACTTCTGAATTTCGAAAACAAAAAAATTTTAAAATCTTAGCATTAGCTTCAAATATTTTATAAAAATCTATGAAAAAAAATTTACAAAATCATTATCAAAATATTACTATTTACGATCTTTTAACAAAATTAAATTTTAAAAATATATTTGAAATTCCAAAAATTAATAAAATTTGTTTAAATATTGGTTTTAAAAATGCAAATATTGAAAAAAAAAAATTAATTAATATAATTTTACTTTTAAAATTAATAACAAATCAAAAACCCTTAATAACAAAATCAAAAAAAAATAATATTTTTTTAAAAATAAAAAAAAATTCAATTATTGGTTGTAAAATAACTTTACGAAAAAATAATATTTTTTTTTTTTTAGAAAAAATATTATTTTTTATTTTACCAAATTTAACTAAAATAAATTTTAATTTTTTAAATAAAAATATTTTTAATTTTCAAATTCAAAATGTTTTATATTTTTTCGAATTAAAAACTGAATTTTTAAAATTTAAAGATATACCACCAATAGATGTATCTATTCATACAAATTCAAAAAATAATAATGAATTATTTTTATTATTAAATTCATTTTTAATAATAAAAAAATAATTTATTAGCAAAAATAGCTCAATGGTAGAGTATAACCTTGCCAAGGTTAATGTTGAGGGTTCGAATCCCTTTTTTTGCTTTATATATTTTAAATAAATGGACCCAAAGGCAGTATTTGGTATTTCCATTAAATTTAATAAGGGGATAATAATAGAATTGACATTTATTTGATATTATATTTGTGATTATAGATTAATTGGTAAATCATTTTCCTTCCAAGTAAATATTGTGGGTTCAAGTCCCACTAATCACATATTAGGAGAAATGGCTGAGTGGTTAAAAGCGGCAGACTGTAAATTTGTTGAAGTAATTTCTACGTAGGTTCGAATCCTACTTTCTCCAAAATAAAATTTATAATTTTATTTATTTTAAAAATTTTTTACTTAATTTGTTTTTTCTATTAATGTTTAAAATGTTATTTTATTAGTATTAAAATTTTTATTTTTCTAAAATTGAAATAAATACTTATTATTTATATTTTTTATTATATTCTTAATTAAGACAAAATTAAATTGTTAATGTTAATCCATCAAAAATAAAAAACTCTGTTATTTTTAATAATTTGATAGAATATATAAACCACACTTAATAGTATGTAATTATTTATTAGGAGTTATAATAATATATAATTAATTATCCAAATAAAATTTATCTCAACTTGTATAAAAATAGAAATAAATTATTATATAAATTTATGAATATTAAAGAAATTCAAGATTTATTATAAAAAATATAATTTATATAAAAATAATAGAAATTTTTTATCCTTTAAGACAATATAAAATAAAAATTAATATAAGAATGTTATATTATTAAAATTTAAATTTTTTGTTATTTTACAAATATATATTAAATAATTAATATTAAAATTAAATAGAGTTTGATCCTGGCTCAGAATAAATGCTATCGGTATGCTTAACACATGCAAGTTGAATGTTTTAAAAACATAGCGAACGGGTGAGTAACACGTGAATTATCTACCTTTTAATTCGGAATAATTATTTTTATAAAAATTCGGAATAAATAAATTAAAGTTTTTTAACGTTAAAAGATGAGTTTGCGCAAGATTAAGGTAGTTGGTAGTTTAAAAGACTACCAAGCCTATTATCTTTAGCTGGTTTGAAAGAATGATCAGCCACATTGGGACTGAGACACGGCCCAAACTTTTTTAAAGGCAGCAGTGGGGAATTTTGGACAATGAGCGAAAGCTTGATCCAGCAATACCGAGTGAGTGATGACGGCTAATTAGGTTGTAAAGCTCTTTCATTAAGGAGGAAAATGACAGTACTTAAAAAAGAAGTTCCGGCTAATACCCGTGCCAGCAGCCGCGGTAATACGGGAGGAGCGAGCATTATTCGGAATGATTAGGCGTAAAGAGTTTGTAGGTGGTTTTTTAAGTTGAAAGAAACAAATTAAAGCTCAACTTTATACATTTTTTCAAAACTGATAAACTTGAGTATAAATAGAGGATAATGGAATTTCTATTGGAGTGATAAAATACGTTGATAATAGAAGGAAGATCAATGGCGAAGGCAATTATCTGGGTATATACTGACACTGAGAAACGAAAGCTTGGGTAGCGAACGGGATTAGATACCCCGGTAGTCCATGCTGTAAACGATGAGTGCTAATATTTAGAATTTTTAGATATAACAGCTAACGCGTTAAGCACTCCGCCTGAAAAGTATAATCGCAAGATTGAAATTCAAAGGAATTGACGGGAGTCTACACAAGCGGTGGAGTATGTGGTTTAATTCGATAATACGCGCAGAACCTTACCAACTCTTGCTAATTTTTTTATAAAATATTATATAAAAAACAGGCGTTGCATGGCTGTCGTCAGCTCGTGTTGTGAAATGTTTGGTTAAATCCTTTAACGAGCGCAACCCCTATTGTTAGTTGCTAATTTATTAAAAAATAAAAGCACTCTAATAAAAAAATTAATGATAGGTTAATGGAAGGTGGGGATGACGTCAAGTCTTCATGGCCCTTATGAGTTGGGCTACACACGTGCTACAATGATAATCACAATGAGAGGCAATAATAATAAAAGTTGGAGCAAATCTTTAAAAATTATCTTAGTTCGGATTAAGGGCTGAAACTCGCCCTTATGAAGTTGGAATCGCTAGTAATCGCAGAACAGCATGCTGCGGTGAATATGTTACTGGACTTTGTACACACCGCCCGTCACATCAGGGAAGTTGATTATTTTTAAAATAATTTTTAATTATTTAATATAATTATTTAATTTTTTAATTATAATAATTGATAATGTTTATTAAAAAACTTAAAATTCCTAAAAAGTAATTAGTAACTTTGATGAAGTCGTAACAAGGTAGTCGTAGGGGAACCTGTGTCTGGAAGAGATCTTTAAACATTCTTAAATTAATTTTTAAAAGTGAAGGAAAATAGTTTAATTGGTAAAATCATAGTCTCCAAAATTATTGTTATGGGTTCAAATCCCATTTTTCCTGTTTTTAATTTTATAAATAATGAAGATTATAAATCAAAAAAATTTTATAATATCTGAAATTAATTAAATTCAAGTTATAAAAATAAAATTTTATTTAAAATACTTTTTAACAAAAGGGAATTTAAATTTAGATTTATAATCTTCATTATTTATAAATTTTATAAATAATATTTTCTTAAAAAATGAAAAAAAAAATTACAATTATTATTATATTTTTATTTATACTATTAAGTATAGGTATTTTTATTTTATATTTACACAATGTTTTACCATATATCAATTTAAAAATCGTATTTTTATTATTAAAAAATAGAATAAATATTTTTACTTTATGTATCGATGATGTAAAATTTCATCCACGTTATATATCAAGCGGGGACTTTAACTTACTAATAGAAGAATTGAGAAATATTGAAGATTTTTCTTAAAATACATAAAATTAAAATATATTAAAAAAAAATTAAAATATATTAAAAAAAAATTAGAATATATTAAAAAAAATTAAAAGATATTAAAAAAAAATTAGAATATATTAAAAGATATTAAAAAAAAATTAAAAGATATTAAAAAAAAAATTAGAATATATTAAAAAAAAGGAGGGATTGTTTTTTTTTTCAAAAAAATAGTGTTACATAATTATTTAATAAATAATTTAATTTAAATATCTTCAAATTTTTAAAATTTATTTAATTTCAATTAATAAAATAAGATTTTTATTATTATTTTGATAATTTATTTAATTTTATCATCTTTATAAGATAATTTACATTTGAAATATTAAAAGTTGTTTTTAATTGAAAAAATATATACACTATCATTTTTATGTTTTTCTTAATGTTAAAAATCCAATTAAAAACTATCTGTATTTAAATTAAATTTAATATTTTTAATTTTAAGAAATCAATTATGTTTTTAAAATAGAAAAATCTGATTTGTATTATAAACAAATATATTTTCTTTTATATTTTAAATTATATTAATTAAAACTTATATTTAATTTTTAATAAGATATTTAATTTTTTAAAAATTTTATATCCTTTAAGAAATATAATAAAATATTTATTTTTCTTAAATATAAATAATATTTATTTATATTTTTTTTGAATTAAAAAATTCAACAATACTTAATTTTGTATATATTAAAAAAAAAAATTCAACAATATTATGACAATAACAAATTATATAAATAATCAATTCACTTATTTAGATATGGCAGAACCTTGGCAATTAGGTTTTCAAGATCCAGCAACTCCAGTTATGGAAGGTATTATTAACTTTCACCATGATTTAATGTTTTTTTTAATTATGATTACTGTATTCGTTTGTTGGATGTTATTTAGAGTTATTACTCTTTTTGAAAAAAAAAAAAATAAGATCCCTTCAACTATTGTACATGGTGCTACTATTGAAATTATTTGGACTTCTATACCAGCTTTAATTTTATTAACAGTTGCAGTTCCTTCTTTTGCATTACTATACTCTATGGATGAAATAATTGATCCAATTATAACTTTAAAAGTAATAGGTAGTCAATGGTATTGGAGTTATGAATATTCAGATAATTTAGATTTTTCAGATGAACCTTTAATTTTTGATAGTTATATGGTACAAGAGGATGATTTATCAATAGGTCAATTTAGACTTTTAGAAGTAGATAATCGTGTTGTAGTTCCAATTAATAGTCATATTAGAGTATTAATTACTGCATCAGATGTATTACATTCATGGGCTATTCCCTCATTAGGTATTAAATTAGATGCTTGTCCCGGTCGTTTAAATCAAACTTCTATGTTTATTAAAAGAGAAGGTGTTTTTTACGGACAATGTAGTGAAATTTGTGGGGTAAATCATGGATTTATGCCTATCGTAGTAGAAGCAGTATCATTAGAAGATTATTTAATTTGGTTAAAAAATAAAATCAATTTTGATTTTAATTCATAATCATTAAAAAATATATGATATTTAAAATTATTGGTATAATCTTTTTAATATTATTATTATTTACAGATATTAAACAAGTAATTAATAAAATTAAACAATTTTTTAAAAAATAAAAAAATTAAAAAATCCAACGCTTTTTTAATTTTCACATATAGAGATATAATTTTGCATTTAAAAAAATTAAAAAAATATTTAAAA